CACAGAGATAAAAGGCTCATCTTTGAATGGGAAAAGGGGTGGATCTGTAGGGTCCCAAATGAATTGGCTTATTCGAAAAAAGCCTTGTTCTTTGGAAGATCTAGCTCGTGTCTGGTACTGCACGGTTCCACTCTGCAAGAACTCCGAATCATTCTCTCGAAGTTTTTGAAGCTCTCGAAGCTCTCGAAGCTCTGGAAGCTCTTCATCCTCATCTTCATCTTCAGTCTCTGGAAGCTCTAGAAGCCCTTGATCTTGAAGCCTTTCAAACTCTAGAAGATCTCGAAGCTCTAGAAGCTCTTTAAGCTCTGGATGGTCTTGAATCTCTGGAAGCTCTAGAAGCGCTTCAAGCTCTTCAAGCTCTGGAATCTTTCTTCGAGGCTCACCCCATTCATCATAATCAAAAAGGATCCCTTCGTACCCAAATGACCTGGCCCAATAGGGAAATCCCAAATCATCGTGCCTTTCGATACAATCAAATAGAAAGTCCCCAGGGCGCCATATTCTAGGAGCCCAAACTATTTGATTGAAAAAATCCTCCTTACTCCGGTCGAGGACTCCTTCCCTTTCTTCCTTTCTCGGGTTGAGGACTCCTCCCCCCTCTTCAAACTCCGATTCGTCATAGAGAAATCTGTGATCAACGATAGAACGAGATCCATTTTGCATCATATTTAAGGGATTCCTTGGTTCGGGCCGAAGAAGCAATGTCACTCGATCATTATCAAACTGGCTGCAATCTTTTTCTGTCCGCGAGGATCCCACCAGAGCGCCTTCTATTTCTAATAGGCCGTGAACTAGATCCGAATCATTCTCAACGAGTTCATAAGAATTGATCCCATTTTTTTCATCAGGTCCGGGTAGAGACCAAAGGTCTTGAGCGACCGATCCGGCAGAACAACTCAAAAGATAAAGAAGTATCGTTAATTTCTTCATGCTCGTTCCAAGTTCGAAGTACCATTTGTACAAATCAGAATCCCCTTCACATGATTTCTTCTTCATCTTCATATAGATAGATATAGGATCTATGGAGCAATTACTTAGAAGTACATTTTGTGAAACAGCCCTTCCTACCTGATATAAAAGGATCCCATGATCCCGAACCGGTCTTACCCGGGATCGCAAATCCCAAGTTTGTCTATGAAGAGCGAATCTAATTATATTAGTGTCTATGATGGATTTCTTTTGTATAATACTAATCGATAGGGCCTCATTGGTAAGTGCTACAAGATCTCGTACATTGGAACCCATAGTTATGGACCCGAATCCATTAGTATGGAACATCTTCTTTTCCAAGTGAAATCCCCTAGTATATGAAAGAGTGAAAAAGTGCTTTCGTTGTTGTGGAAGAAGAAGCCTTCGTATCTTAATGCATGTATTGAATTTATTCGGAGCTATTAGAGCGGGATCCACTTTTTGGGGAATATGAGTCGAAGCAATAACAAGAATATTTCTAGTGGAACATCTTTCACGATCCCTGGAGAGATAGTTCACTAATAGACCGAGGGATAAGTAATAAAACTCATTCACAGCCAGATCATGAATGCCTGGAATCCATATTATGCAAGGAGACATTGCTTGTGCTAAGTCGAATTGAAGGGGGATATAAAGTAGGTCTAGGTCCGGCGGCATCATATCCATAGTTAGCCCATTCATCCTAGTGACGATATCGATCGTATCAAGGTCACGGTCGTCACTATCATCAATCTCAATATCGTCACTATCATCAACATCATCACTATCGTCAAAATCAAACGGAATAAGCTTGTTCTTCACGAACCTGTTCAGAAATACTGTAATGAAAGGAACATAGGAATTTGTCGCTAGGTATTTGACCCAATAGGATCGTCCAGTTCCTATAGAACCTATCACTAAAATACCCCTAGGGGGGGATAGGTCTAAGCGTAGCGAAAAGCTTTTTCCATGAGATGGGAAATGAAAACTATTAGCCCCACACGAGGTTTGTGAATAAGCGATTGTCTGATAATGAGCAAGGAATATCCGTCTTTCTGCTAAAGAGGATGTATTGAACTCATAATTCATTAGATACTTATTATGAATGTCAACTAAGTATCGTAAGTAAATTGCTCCCGGTTGTTCAATCATTTGATAACCAGAGTCATTCTTTGATAAATGATCACTATGAGATAAATGATCACTATGAATCAGACTCAATAGAGTTTGATGAATCCTTTTTTCTGTCGTTAAGGCGGAGAACTGAACCAAGAATTCTCTTTCTGTATCCGCAATCTCATCGTTGTTCGAGACCCAGGATTCGACTTTATCATCTTTATCATCAAAAAAATCACCATTCACGTTTTTTCTTTTTCTTATCAAGGAATAGATCGCTTTACTTGTATGACTTAGATGTCTCGTATTTATCGAAAAAGCGATTCGATTGATGGGATTTAGTATGATACTGATGAGATCGATGAGATTCCGATTGCCGCCAGAAGCAAAAGGCCGTCTTCCTTTTAGAGAATCTCCTAATTGTTCCAGAACAACTAGAAAGAGATTCTTTAACCAGAAAGAATTCAGTTCAGATGTAGGATACCTATCCAAAAGTTTTCGCAACTCAATCATGTATGATGGAATCATCAAAGATTTGACCTTTTCGAACTCTGTCTGTAACTCACTGTAGGCTCGAGAAAAAAAGAGAAGATGTGTACGAACGAGATATCCAGCAACAAGAAAAAGGAAAAGGATTGAATAGAAGAACTCCAGAACATTTGGCGATCTCAGATGTGTCGATATCAATGGTGACTCATTATTTCGATGACTCAATTCTTCGGACAGAAGAAGATTATGTGAAAACTTACTCGAAATCTCACTTATCAGATTCCATTGTGGAAGACGCAATTCTCTCTGAAGAATTCGCCATGATCTATCCAACCTATACATAATATAATGAAAAATGGATACAAATTTGTGGCTGCTTAGTATCGACAATAGGTCTGAAATAGTATCTAAAAATATCCAATTTAGATATTTGTACCCTGTCGAAGTAAGGAACCATGGTATATATGTTTGGAATAGATTCCATTTTTTTGAGAGAGTTGAAAAAGCACTATCTCGTTGAAAGGTTCTATACATCTGCCCTTTCTCAAGCCGTTTTTTTAGACAAAGACTCCGTTTTTTCCTCTTTTCGGATGGGAAATATTTCTCAGAACATGGAGTGTGAATCAAACCCATGTTTGAATTGAGATTGAGATACTGATGCATCTCTTCTGAATCAGATGGATTCATCTCTGAAAGAGGTTGACAATAAGTTCTTTCAAAATTGACTATTTGTCCCTCTGTTAGAGGTGTTCCAGAAATGTCTGCGATCGAGTAAATAGCCCCACGAACGAATGGATCGGATCGAATTGGAAAATGGAAAGATTTGTACAAGTTATACCTTTCGTCACCACTTTGTGGAAAATCGTTAGGTATGAATATGTTAGATACCTGTGACTCGATTGGTGAAATAGTATCTATCTCCAAAAAAGCATGTTCTTTTTTACCACCGCACAAAGAAAAGATTTTGTTGCGAATGAACAAGATATTGAGGAATTGTCCATATGTAAAATCATAATTATTGATACGGGCCTTTTCCACATAAAAAGGGAATCTTTTGCTACAATAGAGGCAGAAGTGATGTTGATTATTCAAGAATCGAATTGCTTTATAAAAAGAGGATATCAATGAACTTCTATGAAATGGTTTTGCGGGATTCAGCCAATTGTCTTGATCGCGGGATATCATTGAGAAATAGGAATCCGTGTTATCAAAAGATTTCCTGCGATTCTTTCTAGTATGGAATGAGTCAATCATCCACTTTGGTATCTTATTGAACAAAAATGGTGATATTCTTCCTCCATTGATCAAGAATTTCGATTTTTGGGAAGTATTACGGGCATCCAATAACAATAAGAAGGGTTTCAATTTTTTCAAATGAACGATTTGAAGACCTATTGATTCTAACAACTGATTGCGGAATTGATCATTCGGACCTTTCAATTCATAGATGCGGATCTCGGACCTATGAATGGGGATCTTCCCGAAACTCACAAAGAAAAAAGAAAGTGAGTTATACAAAAAGAGAAGAGACTTGGACAAAAAAGGAAGTAACTTGGGCAAAAAAATAAGTAACTTGGACAAAAGGCGAGAAGGTAACTCAGGCAAATCTTTTTTGTCGATAACCTTAGACCAATCGATCGAATATAGATTAACACGGAATCGATCGAAGGCTTTACGGAATCGGTCGAAGACTTTACGGAATCGGTCGAAGACTACTTGAAAATGAAAACGGCTATTCTGCTCAGGAATGAGATGTTCCTGGAAATTCTTTCTCCCATTGGACCATTTGTATCTATTAGGATCCCGATTCATGGATCTCTCGGTTCGAGAAATAAAAATAAGAAGATCGAACCACTTCTTCTGACTCTTTTTCAAATTTGATAAATGTTGGTTGATCGTGTATCTCATTATAGTTCTATGATTCAGAGTATCATTTCCTATTTGATACCTTTGAATTCCATATTCGAAGTTGCGATCGGATCTATTCATTAAAAAGAATCGATTCAATACATTCCTTATATACCCATAGGTGCTATATTGGATTTGAATCAGATTTCGGATCAATCTATATTGATTGACTGCCTCCATTATGTTGTTGTTAGCAAATACCACTATTTTTCTTTTTGGTTTTGGATCTTCCAAATCATTCCCGCAGGAGGTCCGGACCCATTTTTTTCCGATCCTTCGATAAAAAGATTCATTCTCTTCATATAAAATAGGAGGTAGAACCAATAAAGATCTCTTTTTCGATTCATCCCTGGAGTTGGATACCTCATTCAAGAATTGTTTTTGATCCAATCCGGAGGAATCAATAGAAAGGGCAAATCCCTTATGATACACCAGATCTGGCTCGGTTATTGATAGAGTGAATAGATCCGCCATTTCTTGAAATCTCTCTTCTGATTCAAAATCGTGGTGTAACGTGTATCCCCCCCTGTTCCGGTCAT